AAGTACTTGATGCTGATATGAATTATAGGATTAACTAAGGTCATCGGTCTAATGAAATAAAAGCTCTTTATTTTTGTTAGTTTATTTCAACTCATTAACTAATTCATTATGGGATTGATTGTTTTGCATTTCAATCAAAACGATTTATTAGTAAAGTTTAGAAGATTATAGATCTAAAATGAACTTTTTTTATCGAGAAAAAAAAATGACTGAGATATTTTTTTATCAAACCACGTATCTTTTAACAGATTTCTTACTAGTCTCATTCGACCTTCAAAATTCAATTATTGAATTTAGGTGTATTTTTTCTTAAGTTTGACTAAAAAAAGACTCAATTTATTAGGCAAAAGTTTACAATCCTTTGAGGTATTTTATTACATGTATAGAATGAGGAAAAGAAAGGTCTTTTAGGTTCTTTATTTTTTTTTTTTATTTTATTAAGTTTTATTTAGAAGATTCTAAAGATATAACTTTTAGAGATAAACAACGAGAACTAAGAGTTCCAAACCAAAAATTTTTGGTTTTACAACTAGGGTATGGAATCAAAATTTTCTTATTTCGAGTAATTTTTGCTCCGATTTTCACGGATCTTTGACATATATATTTCTTTTTTAATAAGAGAATCGTATTTAGAGAAAAAATAGATAATCAATAGGAAATAAGAATTCGTTTTGAACAATAGATGTCTTTCACATCCAACTATAACAATGAGTAACTTTTAAATGGCAGTTCCAAAAAAACGTACTTCGATATCAAAAAAGCGTATTCGTAAAAATATTTGGAAAAGGAAAGGATATTGGGCGGCGTTAAAAGCTTTGTCATTAGGGAAATCTCTTTCTACTGGAAATTCAAAAAGTTTTTTTGTACGACAAACAAATAAGTCCTAAGGGAATATTAGGAGTGTATTTGAGTCAAAAAATGGGCTCAGTAATTTGTTAATATCATATCAATAGTTAATATAAAATTAACAATTGGTAGTCCATATTCTAATCAATATGAAATAGACCCTTAATCTTATAAAAGAATTCTTCTGTTTTCTAAAAAAAAAAAGAATTAAATAAAAAAATACAAAATTTTTTATTTATTTTTAGTATATTTTCACTCAAATTTTGGTGGTGGGGAAAATAAGACTCCCCATCGACCTTTACAATAATGAAAAATTTTTATATTTCTCGGGAAGGGCCTATATAAGGTTTTTAGTTCAAATTAATGAATTGTTGAAACTAATTGATTCCACGTTCAAATGTGGATAATTTTCTGACTTCTTAATTTATTTACTATATGTAACGAATTCGCCATATATCTCCATTATTCCGACCAATCAATATCAATAAAAGAACTTAATTGTTGAGATTGAGATATTATGTTATGTACAAATAATGTGTCAATTTGAAGTAATCCAAAATAGACATATTTTAAATTCATTGAGAATTTTTATTTTTTGTTTCAAATTTATGAAATCAGATAAACCAGAAATCATGACAATAAAAGTAAAAAATGAAAACAGTTTTCTTATTCTATTGAGAGAATTATCTAGTTGCAAGAGTTGTATTTTAGAATAGGATAACCTAAGTTAAAACCCTAAGATAAATAAACGATAAATAAACCGGACATCCTAAAGTAAAATAAATGAAACTAATGAACCTTAAAATTAAATTTTGAAGTCATTTTTTTATCCATATTAAATCTTTACTAAAAAAAAAACTTATTTGATTGAATTGACTTGTTCAATGAATAGAAATAGGCTATTATGAGTTCGAGCAAGCCGCTATGGTGAAATCGGTAGACACGCTGCTCTTAGGAAGCAGTGCTAGAGCATCTCGGTTCGAGTCCGAGTGGCGGCATGCCATCTTCTAAAACAGATCCAATAGATCCTATAATAAAAATAAATCAAACTCCCCATTTCTATTTCTTAATTAATATAAGGGATTACCTCCCTTTTTTCATTTTTATGATATTTTCAACTTTAGAGCATATATTAACTCATATTTCCTTTTCTATTGTTTCAATTGTAATTACAATTCATTTGATAACCTTATTGGGCAATGAAATCATAAAACCATATGATTCGTCAGAAAAGGGGATGATAGCTACTTTTTTATGTCTAACAGGATTATTAATCACTCGTTGGATTTATTCGGGCCATTTCCCACTAAGTGATTTATATGAATCATTAATTTTTCTTTCGTGGAGTTTCTCCCTTATTCATATAGTGCCTTATTTTAAAATAAGAAAAAATCATTTAACCACAATAACTGCCTCAAGTACTATTTTTACCCAAGGCTTTGCTACTTCGGGTATTTTAAATGAAATACATAAACCCATAATATTAGTACCCGCTCTACAATCCGAGTGGTTAATAATGCACGTAAGTATGATGATATTGAGCTATGCGGCTCTTCTTTGTGGATCATTATTATCAGTAGCACTTCTAGTCATTACATTTAGAAAGATTTTTTATAGTTCTAAAAGTAATAATTTATTAAAGTCATTTTCATTT